TTGAAATACCCATAAATGGTATTTTTCGTAGAAATAGTATTCTTGCTTATTTCGATGATCCTCAATACAGAAGAAAGAGTTCAGGAATTACTAAATATGGAACTGTAGGGTTGCATTCAATCCTCAAAAAAGAGGATTTAATTGAGTATCGAGGAGTTAAAGAATTTAAGCCAAAATACCAAATGAAAGTAGATCGATTTTTTTTCATTCCCGAGGAAGTGCATATCTTACCTGAGTCTTCTTCCATAATGGTACGGAACAATAGTATCATTGGGATAGATACACGAATCACTTTAAATACAAGAAGCCGAGTAGGCGGATTGGTTCGAATGGAGAGAAAAAAAAAAAAGATTGAACTAAAAATCTTTTCTGGAGATATCCATTTTCCGGGAGAGATGGATAAGATATTCCGACACAGTGGCATCTTGATACCACCGGGAACGGTAAAAAAAAATTCTAAGGAATCAAAAAAATTGAAAAATTGGATTTATGTCCAATGGATCACACCCACCAAGAAAAAGTATTTTGTTTTGGTTCGACCCGTAATCATATATGAAATAGCGGATGGTATAAATTTAGCAACACTTTTCCCACAGGATCCATTGCGGGAAAGGGATAATCTAGAACTTAGAGTTGTAAATTATATACTTTATGGAAATGGTAAACCAATTCGGGGAATTTCTGGCACAAGTATTCAATTAGTTCGGACCTGTTTAATGTTGAACTGGGACCAAGACAAAAAAAATTCTTCTATCGAAGAGACCCACGCTTCCTTTGTTGAAGTAAGTGCAAATGGTCTGATTCAAGATTTCCTAAGAATCAACTTAGTAAAATCCCATACTTCGTATATTCGAAAAAGGAATGATCCGTTAGGTTCGGGATTGATCTCTGATAATAGGTCGGATCGTACCAATATCAATCCATTTTATTCTATTTATTCCAAGACAAGGATTCAACTTCAACAACCGCTTAGCCAAAATCAAGGAACTTTTCGTACGTTGTTGAATAGAAGTAAAGAATCCCAATCTTTGATAATTTTGTCATCATACAATTGTTTTCAAATGAGTCCATTCAACGATGTAAAATATTACAATGGGATAAAAGAATCGATTAAAAGAGATAGAGATCCTATAATTCCAATTAGGAATTCGTCAGGCCCTTTAGGAACAGCCTCTCAAATTGATAATTTTTATTCATTTTACCGTTTAATAACTCATAATCAGATTTCGTTAACTAAATATTTGCAACTCGACAATTTAAAACAGACTTTTCAAGTATTTAAATATTATTTAATGGATGAAAATGGAAGAATTTATAATTCCGATACGAACATACTTTTGAATCCATTCAATTTGAATTGGCATTTTCTCCATGATAATTATAATCATAATTATTGTGTGGAAACATCCACAATAATTAGCCTCGGGCAGTTTATTTGTGAAAATCTATGTATAGCCAAAAAAGGATCACACCTAAAATCGGGTCAAGTTATAATTGTTCAAATTGACTCTGTAGTAATAAGATCGGCGAAGCCCTATTTAGCCACTCCAGGAGCAACTGTTCATGGACATTATGGAGAAATCCTTTCCGAAGGAGACACATTAGTTACATTTATATATGAAAAATCTAGATCTGGTGATATAACGCAGGGTCTTCCAAAAGTGGAACAAGTCTTAGAGGTGCGTTCGATTGATTCAATATCGATGAACCTAGAAAAGAGAGTTGAGGGTTGGAACGAGTGTATAACAAGAATTCTTGGAATTCCTTGGGGATTTTTGATTGGTGCTGAGCTAACTATAGTGCAAAGTCGTATTTCTTTGGTTAATAAGATCCAAAAGATTTATAGATCCCAGGGGGTGCAGATCCATAATAGACATATAGAAATTATTGTACGTCAAATAACATCAAAAGTGTTGGTTTCAGAAGATGGAATGTCTAATGTTTTTTTACCGGGAGAACTAATTGGATTACTGCGAGCTGAACGAACGGGGCGCGCTTTGGAAGAAGCGATTTGTTACCGAGCCATATTATTAGGAATAACGAAAGCATCTCTAAATACTCAAAGTTTCATATCCGAAGCGAGTTTTCAAGAAACCGCTCGAGTTTTAGCAAAAGCCGCTCTCCGGGGTCGTATCGATTGGTTGAAAGGTTTGAAAGAGAACGTTGTTCTAGGAGGGATGATACCCGTTGGTACCGGATTCAAAGGATTAGTGCACCGTTCAAGGCAACGTAACAACATTCCTTTGGAAACCCAAAAGAAGAATTTATTCGAGGGGGAAATGAGAGATATTTTGTTCCACCACAGAGAATTATTTGATTTTTCCATTTTAAAGAATTTACATGATACATCAGAACAATCTTTTTTAGGATTTAATGATTCCTAAGAGTGAATTCATCCTTTACTAGGATTAAAACTAGGATTAAATGATTCGATTCTTAAGAGCTAATTAATCCTTTTACGGTCATTTGATTTGGTAATAGTAATAAAGATAATAACGAA